AGTTGAGACTCAATCTGGAGACGTTTCAGCTTATATTCCTACTAATGTAATTTCCATTACGGATGGACAAATATTTTTATCCGCCGATCTATTCAACGCTGGAATACGACCCGCTATTAATGTGGGTATTTCTGTTTCTAGAGTAGGATCTGCAGCTCAAATTAAAGCCATGAAACAAGTAGCCGGCAAATCAAAATTGGAACTAGCTCAATTCGCGGAATTAGAAGCCTTTGCACAATTTGCTTCTGATCTCGATAAAGCTACTCAGAATCAATTGGCAAGAGGTCAACGATTACGCGAATTACTCAAACAATCCCAAGCAGACCCTCTTCCGGTGGAAGAACAGGTAGTTACTATTTATACCGGAGCGAATGGCTATCTTGATCCGTTAGAAGTCGGACAGGTAAAAAAATTTCTCGTTCAATTACGTACCTACTTAAAAAAGAATAAACCTCAATTCCAAGAAATTATATCTTCTACCAAAACACTCACCGAGCAAGCGGAAGCTCTTTTGAAGGAAGTTATTCCGGAACAGATCGAACAGTTTCTACTTCAGGAACAAACATAAATTCATCACTCTTATTCTTAAAGAATAATAATTGAGAAATAGTTCTGATTTGAATCATTAAAAATGGGTTTCTTGGCATAGCTATAAAAAAAAAATTAAAGATGTAAATAAATTGCGTCCAATAGGATTTGAACCTATACCAAAGGTTTAGAAGACCTCTGTCCTATCCATTAGACAATGGACGCTTTTCATTCCTAAACTTTTCAAATTCTTTCTTTCTCTAGGATAAAATTTGATTACGATTACAAGGAAAATCCTTTAGGGAATAAAAAAAATAAGGATGCAATGCATACCAAACATAATAAGGAAAGGAATGTAGTAAGTATTGTATGTATTAAGCGGGTAGCGGGAATCGAACCCGCATCGTTAGCTTGGAAGGCTAGGGGTTATAGTCGACGTTTGTTGATTATTTTTAACGTCTCTAATTCAAAACCGAACATGAATTTTTGCTTTCATTCGGCTCCTTTATGGAAAATCGATGTATTCCCAGTCCCAGATAAAAAATGATATCCATAACATCTATGTCAGCTTTTCTGTCTGAATGCACCCAAAGCTACTCACTTTCTAGATGATCCCTCTAGACGAGGGGGATCATATAAAATCCAAATCCGTTTAGTCTAGTTACTTCGTTCCCTATTTCTACTCAACTCACAGGATCCTGAGGAAAAGAATTTGGTTTCCACCGAGCTGAAACAATACGCCGATGGTTTTAGTAAACCAAAAACATCATTTTATAGCTATGGGCTTCAATCTCCCCTTAAAAAAATTGAAGATCTAGTTACGATTGGAAATAAACTTTTGTATCTTCATCCATGGATCCTTTACTCATACTCATTCAATTGGAAGAGTTGATCCAATTCAAAAAATTATGCTTCGCGATCCCATAATCCAATTTTGTCTTTATTAAATTTCTAATTGACTTTTGGATACAAATCGTGAGAAGTTATATTCTTCCTCAAATATGCCATTGAGAGGTAAAGGATTAAACCTTTTTAAGAAATAAAGTTTTTTTGTCGGAAACTGAAAGACCCCTTAACTATTTAAGGGGTTAATAGAACGAATCACACTTTTACCACTAAACTATACCCGCTACAATTTCATTATTGTATATGAATGGAACCTTTGTCGAATAAAGGAGATGAACCTCAAACCAAGATAGCATCAGAATTATGAAAATTATAGCGTTAACATCTATTTCATCCCGCTAGAAACTTAAATGAAAGAAAAAAAAAAAAAAGGCAAGGCGAAGAACAAAAAAAGACTTATTTAATAATAAATATGAAATTATAAATAAATATAAAATATATGTGTTTAATATTTGAGTTTATTGTTTATTTAATATATGTATAATGTATGATATGTGTCTGTATATGTTTTTTTACAGTTAAAGTAAATAAATTTAGTAAAATAATAACAAATCTTAATTCTTAAATAATAAGAATTAAGATTTGACACTTCCATCATAGAATGAGAATAGAAATTGCCCGACCAGTACTTAAGCGGGCCAGGGTTTTTTCGTACAAAATAAAAAAGTAAGGTAGTCTTTCTATTGGTGATATCTGTTTCAAATCATTATATAAATTGAATTGCTGATCTGATCAAAATTTTTTATATCGTATAATATCATCATAATATTTATATATATATTGAATTGATTGTTTTTTATATTTTTCTATTCTAATTCTAATAAGAAGCTATTTTAGCTGTTATATCACATAAAAAATTTTCAATTTTGAGTTGGGAGAGATGGCTGAGTGGACTAAAGCGGCGGATTGCTAATCCGTTGTACGATTTTTATTTATACCGAGGGTTCGAATCCCTCTCTCTCCGCTATCCCTCATCACTGGATCCCTTGATTAAAATAGTTAATGGAATAAAGAATTCCTAAAAAAAGCAAAGCTAAAAATGTCTTATGTTTATTCTTCACGTCCAGGATTGCGTCCTGGATCATTAGATAAGAATCCGAAGATGAAGAGAGAAACAAAGAATATCACTACTGTATAAACAAAGAGTTTGAGAGTAAGCATTACAAAATCTCCAAGATCAGTTTTTTAGGGGAATAGATTACCCATTTTTTTCGTACCGCATATGCTATAATGAAGTGTGTGTGTGTTTTTTTTTTTCAAAAAATCATGAATTTAGGAGAATATTGAAGATTTCATCGAAAACTTACAGCAGCTTGCCAAACAAAGGCTAAGAGAAAAAAGAATAGAGGTATGATAGGCATAATGTCTATGAGTGGATTGAAAAAAGCATAAGCCTCGGGCAATTTGGCGAAGAAAAAACTACTCGAACTCAAATAAGGGATAGAATTAAGACAGATACAGATTAAACTAAAGATATTAAGCATAACAAAAATTTCGTTCTTGTAAATTAGATAATTTAATTTTGATTGAGTCATTTTTATAATATAAGGTAAAAATGAAAAAGGCAGGCCAAAAAATCCTTCTTTTTCTTTGAACTATCCCAAATCAAAAACCCCTTTCAATTCTCAAACGAGAATACAAAGAATTATACTTTCATACAATATCTTAATAGAATTCAATGTAATGATCAATGAATTTTTTGATTCTATATGTATAGAAACCTAGCAACAATATATTACATACTAGAATTGACGAATAACCAATACTAATATAATATTAGTATTTATTAGTGTTGAATAGAAATTCAAATGGGGCGTGGCCAAGCGGTAAGGCAACGGGTTTTGGTCCCGTTACTCGGAGGTTCGAATCCTTCCGTCCCAGACCCTTTCTGCTATAAAGGGCAGATTGGATCACATTGTTTCCAACATTAAGCAGAAAATTGTTAAAGAGAACAATCTTTCGTTCTGAATTCTAAGAATGATTCTTAAGAATTTTTTTTGGTTTCTTACAAACAGAATCAAGTGTCAAATGCAGTTGGAAATAAAGATCTTTAATTTTTTAACTTAATTTTTATGATATAAATCTTTGCTTTGGTATTCGAAGAAGTGCAATAAATCTATATATTATCGATAAACTTTCCAACCTTCGTGGGTCATTGGAATAGTTTATTTGATTAAAAATAGATTTTATTCTGGAATTGGGAATTCATTAGAGCCCCTTTCTTTGAGGTTTTTAATTTATTTGTTCAAGAAAAAAAAGGATCCTTCATGATTGATCGTCCCGAACAATCTGTTGAAAATTTCAATAAATCTTAAGCAAACTAAACTCATTTATTCTTTTTTTTGTTATGTATTGTATTTCATTCTTATGTATTGTATTTCATTCTATTAATATGATATGGGGTTAAAAAAGGGATCCTTCCTGAGTAAGACTTTTCCGGAAAGTAAGGAAAGGAAAATATTATTATATCTATAAATAGTCTCTATAATTTAATATTATAGAGACTATTTATAGATATAATATAAAATCAAAACTATACGGCCGGCCATATCATAATATATAATAATATATACATATATCAGTTGATCCAATGACTATTCATGATTTCATATTGAATCAATTCCATATCAGTTTGAAATTAAATAAGAGAAATGTTATGGTAAAACTTCGTTTGAAACGATGTGGTAGAAAGCAACGTGCGACTTGAAGGACATGATTGACTGTGGATTCTTACATCCGCCATTTTCTATAAGAATGAAGATGCTCTTGGCTCGACATAGTTTGTTCTTTTTACTAGGAACCTAATTTGTGTTGGGTTCTAATCTAAATAAAAAGTACATGATGAAGCTCGAGCAGATAAGGATTGAGATTCATTGATCGGGGGGAAGAATCTAGGGTTAGTGACAATAAAAATCAATAAGTTGAACCAACTTTGTAAATATATCCTCTATAATATAAATTATTAATATAAATGGATAAATTATATAAATTGAAAAGGGTTAAAATTCAAACAAGTTTGAAATAAAAAAGAAAATAAGTAATATTTGTCGGAATTCATAAAACTATTTCGATCAAAAGTGTATCACAAGGGAATCAATCTCTCTTATTTTTTTCTATAGAAAGAAAAAAAAAAACAAAGGGTATGTTGCTGCCCTTTTGAAAGGAGTAAGGATCACCGAAGTAATGTCTAAACCCAATGATTTCACAAAACAAAGATAAAGGATTCCGGAACAAGGAAACACTATTTTCAATTGTCTCAACAATTGGATCAAAATGCGGAATAAAAATTGATTCGAGACAAACAAAAGAGGTTAGAGACGGCTCAATAAATATCTAAGGATTTCCTCAGAATTACCCAACTTGAGTTATGAGTACGAATGAGATCTTTTTAACTTTCGTAAGGAAAGAGGAAGAAAAAACCACTTTAATCATAGTCTAATTCATTATTTATTCAGTATTTTATGGATATATTTGCCGTTCTATACAGAAATTAGAATCATTTTTTCTCGAGCCGTATGAGGATAAAGCCTCCTATACGTTTCTAGGGGGGGCATTGTTTATCTACATCTATCCCGATGAGCCATCTATCGAATCGTTGCAATTGATGTTCGATCCCGAAGAGAAGGAAGAGATCTTCGGAAGGTAGGTTTTTACGATCCGATAAAGAATCAAACCTATTCAAATGTTCCCGCTATTCTATATTTCCTTGAAAATGGCGCTCAACCCACAGTAACTGTTCATGATATTTTAAGGAAGACAGAATTATTTAAAGAAGGAATATTGGGTTAACTGTTAATTTAATAAAATTCAAAAAAAAAATTGAATAAAAAAGAGAGGGTACTAGCATCTATCTTTGTATAATTATTTCTCCATAATTTGTTTGCTCTTTTTTTGCTCATTCATTATTTTATTATTTATTTTTTATTGTGGGAATTTAATTTAGCGACAAAGACAGGGTGAATTTCGGTTATTGTACCTCTTTTGATTGAATCAACTCGATATTTTTCTCTACCCTGTCTTTATTTATTTTTGCATTCAAATTTCTTTTTTTACTTATATTGTGCCAATCCAACACAAGGCCTTAATTTGATTTATTTAGAATTTTTTTCTCAGCATTCTATATCATATTGACAATGGTGTACCGAACAAATATAATTTGATCATAGATAAATAAAATGGATCTGTTTATTCCTGCCTCATATTTATTTTTTTTCCTTCGCTTTAGCCTTAGTCACCTTAGTCATAAGGATGTGTTTACTGAATTTACTGGTATACAAGACGTAAAAAAAAAATGGAATGGATCAAGAGAAAAATAGGTATAAGTTTTGATTATAGATATTTAGATATATCTATATGAGAATTTATTTGAGAATTTCTTATTTTTTAATCCAATCCTACCTATTTTAGTGAATTGGTGTTTATAATTGATTAAAAAAATCTTTCTTTTAAATTTAATTTGTTGCTAGTTCAATCTTTTTATTTTGGCGGGATGGGATCAAAATTTTTTTTATCGTATCTACAATCCGGGTTGCTAACTCAACGGTAGAGTACTCGGCTTTTAAGTGCGACTATGATCTTTTACACATTTGGATGAAGCAACGAATTCGTCCAGACTATTGGTAGAGTCTATATAAGACCACGACTGATCTTAAAAGGTAATGAAGGAAAAAACAGCATGTCGTAATAATTTTTTTATTAAAATTAAAATAGAACTTTTAATTTATCCTTAACTGTATATATATATTATTAATTGTTTTTATTTTTGGAAGGAGACAAAAGAAATTTACAGTTGGGTCTAGTGAATAAATGGATATCGTCTTTTAGCCCTAATTTTGGTAAAACAAAAAGCAACGAGCTTATATTCTTTGGAATAATTACCCGATCTAATTTGGATGTTAAAAATAGATTAGTGCCAGTGCAGAAAAAGGTTTTTATGCGAGTAAATCATTGATTATTTTTTATTTTTTTATGAAAAAAAATCCTAACTATTCTCTTGGAGACGGATGTGTAGAAGAAACAGTATACTGATAAAGTAAAGAGAATATAATTTTTTCCAAAATCAAAAGAGCGATCGGGTTGCAAAAATAAAGGATTTTTTACCCTCTTTTAACAAAGGAGAAAACCTATAGAAAAGGAGAGGAAAAGGATCCTGTTGATTGGATTCTAGGTCTCCGGGGTCTATCTTTATTTCTTAACTATATATACTGTAATTATATACCCTGTTCGGACCATATTGCACTATGTATCATTTGATAATCCAAGAAATGCCTCCTGTCTTGTATCTCTGTTTCAAGTAGAAAAATGTAAATGGAAGAATTACAAGAGTATTTAAAAAAAGATAGATCTCCGCAACAACACTTCCTATATCCGCTTCTCTTGCAGGAGTATATTTACACACTTGCTCATGATGATAGTTTAAATGGTTCGATTTTTTACGAACCTATCGAATTTATTGGTTATGACAATAAATTTAGTTTAGTACTTGTAAAACGTTTAATTATTCGAATGTATCAACAGAATTTTTTGATTTATTTGGTTAATGATTCTAACCAAAATAGATTCGGTGGACACACCAATTATTTTTATTCTCATTTTTTTTATTCTCAAATGGTATCAAAGGGTTTTTCAGTCATTGTGGAAATTCCATTCTCGCTACGATTAGTATCTTCCTCCGAAGAAAAAGAAATACCAAAATCTCAGAATTTAGGATCTATTCATTCAATATTTTCTTTTTTAGAGGACAAATTATCTCATTTAAAGAATGTTTCAGATATACTAATACCCCATCCTATCCATTTTGAAATTTTGGTTCAAATCCTTCAATGCTGGATTCAAGATGTTCCCTCTTTACATTTATTGCGATTCTTTCTACATAAATATCTGAATCTGAATAAAACTATTCAGAGTAATAAAACTATTTATGTTTTTTCAAAAGAAAATAAAAGACTATTTTGGTTCTTGTACAATTCTTATGTATCTGAATGCGAATTTTTATTAGTTTTTTTTCATAAACAATCCTGTTATTTACGATCAACATCTTCTGGAGCCTTTCTTGAACGTTCACAT